TTATTTCATATCCTCCTTTTTCTTTACGTACTATTCTGCTTACTATACCCGCGGATGTAGCATTATAGACTGTATTGTTACTCTTGCTCCCATCAGGATAAATCTGACCCCTTCCCCTGTTCCCACCTACATATATGGGATATTTTAAGAAGTGAACGTCTTTCTTCGTAGCAGGGTCGGGGGAAAGAATGGGAAAGACGATTTCACTATATTTCTGACCTGGAACAGGACCTATCACAAGAATATTTCTTTTATTGGGACGATAACTCTGAAAAGACAGATTTCCTATCTTTTCTTTCACCTCGGGAGAAATACGATTGGAGGGGGCTAATTCGAATCCCTCGGGTAAAATAAGAACAGCTCCCACGTTCAAAGCTCCTTTTTTACCATTAGCAAGAACTTGTTTCAGTTGCATATCATAAGGAATTCGAACAACTGCTTCAAATACAGTATCAGGAAGTACAGCTTGCGGAACTTCAATATCCACAGGCTTATTAGCTAAATGGCAATTGGCGCATACAATTCGCCCAGTTGCTTCTCGTGGATTTTCATAACCTTTCTGCGCAAAAATGGGATACGCATTTGAAATAGACGTTCGAGTTATTACATATATCATGATCGATACAGAAGTAAATCGAGCCATCTGTTCCTTTACCCAAGAAAAAGTATTTCTATTTTGCATGATCCAATCATTGATCCCGGAATTTCTACAATAAATTAGATAGGTAGCTAGTATAGTTCCCTATCCACGAGTCTGCCGTTGTACTGAAATAATTCTACTGAAATAGAACGAATACCTTGAAGAGGTAGAAGTATAAAGAATAAGAAAAATGGAAAACGCTTTCTTTATACGCGAAGAAAATTTTTGATTGATATCAGGGGATCAAATAAGTTCTTCATTCATTCATTGAATGATAAATGACTACAAGCGAAGGAGATACGCGATTTAAAAAACGGAAGATCCAATATTTCACAATTGTATCTAGAATAACCGGAAAAGTGGAAACAAGACCAGATATAATTTGCTCGTTATGAGCCAATCCAAAATCATTGTAGATCGAACCAATCATTAGTTCCCAACCGTGAGTCGAGTGAAATCCGATCCATAAATCAGTAACTAAAAGAATTGAAAAAGCTTTTATTGTGTCACTTAAGTTATAGAAGAATTCCCGAACCCAAGAATTAAAAATGACAAGTTCTTCATTACCCAGAATAAAATAACTACTTAGAATAGCGAAACAGATTATATTTGTCGACAAATGCAAAATGATATGGAGATGATATTCATTGTGCGTTTTGACCAATTGTATTGTTTCCTTGTGTATTCCTATACGAAGCTTTTGTATATGTGTCTCCGGGTATTCTTTTATCATTTCGTCCAACAAGAATAGTTCTTCTAATTCTAGGAATTTTTCTAGAACATTTTTCTCCCGAATATCATTCAAAAAAGTTTCCGATTGCCTAGTATTCCACCAATTAATAATCCAAGGTTCCAGACTTTTTTGAAATGAGAGAGAGACCCACCAGGGCAAAAATACTATAGATGCAAGATACGGGAGGGAAGTCAATGCTTTCTTTTTTTTCATTTTTTATCTGTGAATTGTTAATGAACTGTTTCATTTGTCAACTCTATCTGATATTTCTCTAAAGCGCGAGTTCTATAACAAGGTATCGAACCTATAGATCTATTCCCACTTTTGTGTAATAATTTAGTCCTTAGATCTAGAAGGAATATAGAAATAGAATAAGGATCCCCTCTCGGATGAAAAAAAAATATATATAAAATATAGAAATATAAAATAAATATATATAAAATAAGTAAATTATAAGTAAATGGGATTTCCGGATATCTCAATTGGGCAAATTCGAACGAATTTCATCTTCATTTCTTCCTTTCCATAAATACTCGAAAAAGTTACTTGAAGTAACGAATATTATTCGGACCGCAGCGCAGGAATACGGCATCAATTCAAAATCTGATGCCTAACCTAAGAAGATGAATTCTGTATTACGAAATACATATTCGGATATTTTATTTGATGAATTCATCCTTAATTAGACTTATTAGACTTTTTACTAGTATAAAAGAATTGAGTTGGGCTCTATACGCATACAAAATAGTTTTTGTATAGAAAAAAATTTCTTCTAATTTTATTATAGTTTCTAGTTTTTTATATTTATTATAGTTGTTCCGTATACGTTCTCCTACTTTTGTTTTATTCTATGCGGGTCGTTGCACCAAAGGAACGAGGAAATGGAATCTAACATGTTTTGCTTGAATGAACATTCTGAAGAAACTTCAATTGTATTAAAAAGGAAATTAGCAAGTTCCTTCCATTATACGGAGAAAACCTTCATTCTTCCTTCGGTTCATTTCAAAATACTTCAATTGGTACGCGCAAAAAATAGGCCAATTCGGCAGCTTTTTGCTCAATTTCTCGTGGAGTCAAATTCTCATCAGTACGAGTCAAGGGAATGGTTCCTTGGCCTCTGATTTCCATATAAAGAATACGACGAGGAAAAAGACCCTCTTTAACCTCCATTCTGATTGATTGGATATCTTTCATAAAGAAGCGAAGGAAGATGCGACGATTTATTCCGGGGAATCCCCAACGAAAAATACGCACTCTTCCTTTTTTTCTATCGAATCGGTCATAACCACTACCTACATTCCACGAAATTGTGCACCACAAATAGGAACTAATGAATAGACCCGCGATCCCATAGAAAGACATCACGATCCCTTGTGGAAAAAAAATGATTTGCTGAGATGGAAATCCGGGTATCAGATTCCTACCAAGATAACTGGAAGTTCCAACTACTAAGAATCCTAGTGAACCTAAAAAAAGTATACAGGCCCAGCAAAAATTACTTGCTTTTCGGGACCCCGTTATAAGTTCTATCCATATATGTTCTGATCGCCAGTTCATACTATACTAGATCCGATTGCATTCGATTGGAATTGAGAAAAAAATTTTACTTTACTTTTTGCCGAAATAACTTTCATCAACTAGCACTATTCTGATATGAACCACTAGGAAGAATTGGTTAGATACATTGACTTTCAATTAGAAAATAGAAAAATATTCGCCGATCATTTTTAACCAGATAACCCGCATATACATGCACTTATGCGGATATCATGTATCCACATGCATAATAATTCCTTCATTTGTATTCGGAAAAAGGCGCATATCATACCATATTACACTAAACAAATATCTGTACCAAATAAATATCTGTATTATGATTCAGTGTTGAAAAAAATTGCTGAAATTTGGTCCCATCGGATCTAGACAATCTTATTTTTTTGAACATGAAGAAATAAAGAAGCCATTGCAATCGCCGGAAATACTAGGCCCACTAAAGGGACAAAAATAGAGGGTAAGTTAAGATCTGTCATAGAATGGGTACCTCGATTTAATATTTGTACCTATTATAAAGATATCTTAAGTATATCTATTATAAATAATATTAATAAGTAGTTAATAAGTGCAAGGAATGAAAACTAAATGAAGTGTACCTATTCATCTTTCTACACGAATATGTATGATAATCCACCTTAAGTTTAAGAAATTTTCTTAATTCTCCCATCCTTATATTCTATCTATCTTTCTAATAAAATAAGGAGTTTTTTATTAAAATGAAAGAGTTTATTATAAGTTCGCGACTCTAACTAAACTAATTCAATCCAAGAAACAGGTATTCCTAGTAAAAAATGGGAGTTCTTGGTAGACATAGAAATCGCTTCTATATCTATATTTTCATTTTATTTCGATATTTTTTTTGCATTTTTTATCAAAGGAAAGAAACCGTGGAGCTGAAATAACTCGCTCAGAACGCCTTTTAAAAGATTACGCGGTACGATTGGGTCAAATAAGCCCTTATGGAATAAATACTCGGCCGCTTGTGAACCGTCGGGGACTGCTTTATTCAATGTTTGTTCAATTACTCTTTTACCCGCAAAAGCAATGTAGGCATTGGGTTCAGCAATAATGACATCCCCCAACATACCAAAACTGGCAGTTACTCCACCAGTTGTAGGAGATGTAAGGATTGATACATAGAATAACTTTTTATTTGATTGATAATTATATGAAGCAGAAGATATTTTAGCCATTTGCATCAAGCTTAAACTTCCTTCTTGCATGCGTGCTCCTCCAGAAGCACACACAATAATGACAGGTAAAGATCTATTAGTAGCATACTCGATCAAACGAGTGATTTTCTCGCCTACTACGGATCCCATACTACCCCCCAAAAACTGAAAATCCATAACCCCAATTGCTGTGGGAATACCGTTTAGTTGACCTATGCCCGTTTGAACAGCTTCAGTTAACCCTGTCCTTCTTTGATAAGAATCGATACGATCTCTATAAGGTTCCTCTTCTGAATGAAATTCAATGGGGTCCGTGGAGACCATATCTTCATCCATAGGATCCCAAGTGCCCGGATCAATCAAAAGTTCGATTCTATCTGAACTACTCATTTTCAAATGATATCCACACTGTTCGCAAATATTCATTTTTGACCTAAAAAATTTTTTATAATTTAATCCATAACAATTTTCGCATTGAACCCATAAACTTCTGTATTTTTTATTATTTATATCAAAACCATTAGATCTTCCTCTTATATTGAAATCGCGGCTGTTACCACCAGTTCTTATACTAGAATTCCCCCTTTCACTACTGCTTACGCCTTCAGTACAAATGAAACTAGAAATGTAACTGTCACTGTAATTTTTGGTACCATCGAAAATGTAACTATGAATACTGACTTCAAAACGAAGATAACTATCAATGCAACTATTAATATGATTATTCCAACTAGATTGAGTATCATACATGTAATGATAATAGTAGTGATTGTTACTCTTAGTCCTATTATTCAAAGAACTGCAAAAAAAGCTTTCTAGTTCACTCAGAAAAAAACGATTATTGTCAATCTCAAAAATATGATTTTCCATGTCAAAATATACAGAATAACTGTCACCATTA